AATGATGTGCCTGAATAAAGGATTATCTTGATAGGATAGATTAGTAACAAAAATTACCATCATTAGCATTTGAGGGAGTTAAACCCTCGCTAAAGGCTTCAAAAACCTTAGTACTTCTTATACTAAAATACAATAAGATAAGCTAAATAAGCTAGTGGGTTCATACCCCATTAATAAAGGTCCTAATCCTTTTCTTTTTAATAAAAAATCTTTATAAATTAATATATTTTAATACAATACTAATAGGAACCCTAATTTCTATCTCAACCCTAACATGATTCACAACATGAATTGGCCTAGAAATTAATCTTTTATCTCTTATACCTTTAATGAAACACTTTAAAAATAAATATTCTTCTGAAGCTACTATCAAATACTTTATTACCCAAGCCATAGCTTCTTCTATTCTTTTATTCTCAATTATTATTTTTACCAATATAAAAAATTTTAGAATAGAAATAACTACCATTGCTTCACTACTAGTAAATACTTCACTTTTATTTAAAATAGGAGCAGCTCCTTTACATTTCTGATTCCCCGAAGTTATAAGAGGTTTAAATTGAGAAATAGCCTTCATCATAATAACTTGACAAAAAATTGCTCCAATAATTCTCTTAACCTATACAAACTATATCCCTATATTTTTATCTATTATTATCATTATTTCTTCTGTAGTTAGCGGAATCCAAGGAATAAATTATATTTGTTTACGAAAAATTCTTGCATATTCATCTATTAATCATGTAAGCTGAATAATCTCAGCTCTCTTAAATTCTACCAGAATTTGATTCTACTATTTCATTATTTATTGTATAATTAATTTTAATATTATTATTATTTTTTACCAATATAATATCTTTTTTATAAACCAAATAAATAACTTATTTTCATTTAATAAAAGAATTAAATTTTTTTTTATACTAAATTTCCTATCATTAGGAGGATTACCCCCATTCTTGGGATTTTTCCCTAAATGACTAACTATCAATCATATAGTTATAAATAATTTCTATACCTTAGCTATTTTATTAATTATTTTTACACTAATTTCACTTTTCATCTATCTACGAATTACATTCTCAACATTTACATTAAACTCAGAAGAATCTATTACCTTAACTTATAAAAAAACCTCATATTTCTTATTTTTTAGAAATACATTATCTTTAGCTGGATTAATCCTCTGTTTAATTTCAATTAATATTTTTTAAAAAAGAATTTAAGTTAATAAAACTATTGACCTTCAAAGTCAAAATTAGAAAAAATTCTAATTCTTAAATTATAATATAATATATAATATACCTTTAAACTTGCAATTTAAAATCCTAGTTAGACTATATAATTAATTTGGCAAAAGAAATTTCATTCGTCTATAAATTTACAATTTATCGCCTAAACCTCGGCCATTTTACCGAATAAATGGTTTTATTCTACCAACCACAAAGATATCGGAACCTTATATTTTATTTTTGGAACATGATCTGGAATAGTGGGTACATCTCTTAGTATACTTATTCGTACCGAATTAGGAAACCCAGGAAGATTAATTGGAGATGATCAAATTTATAATACTATCGTAACAGCTCATGCCTTTATTATAATTTTTTTTATAGTAATGCCTATCATAATCGGTGGATTCGGAAATTGATTAGTCCCGCTAATACTTGGAGCTCCCGATATAGCTTTCCCACGATTAAATAATATAAGATTTTGGCTCTTACCCCCATCTTTAATTCTTCTTTTGATAAGAAGAATCGTTGAAAAAGGAGCTGGAACTGGATGAACTGTCTATCCACCTTTATCAGCAAATATTGCTCATGAAGGACCATCTGTAGATTTTGCAATTTTCAGATTACACATAGCAGGAGTTTCATCTATTCTAGGAGCAATTAACTTTATCTCCACAGCAATAAATATACGTTCATCAGGAATGAAATCTGAGCAAATATCACTATTTATTTGAGCAGTAAAAATTACTGCTATTCTATTATTATTATCATTGCCAGTTTTAGCCGGTGCTATCACTATACTTTTAACTGATCGTAATATTAATACTTCATTTTTTGACCCTGCTGGAGGTGGAGATCCTATTTTATACCAACATTTATTCTGATTTTTTGGTCATCCAGAAGTATACATTTTAATTCTTCCAGGATTCGGAATAATTTCTCATATTATTGGTCAAGAAAGAGGTAAAAAAGAAGCTTTCGGAGTTTTAGGAATAATCTATGCAATAATTGCAATTGGAATTCTTGGATTTATTGTCTGAGCTCATCACATATTTACTGTTGGAATAGATGTCGATACACGAGCTTATTTTACATCAGCAACAATAATTATTGCAATTCCAACTGGAATTAAAATTTTCAGTTGATTAGCAACTTACCATGGAGCCCAAATTTCATTTAATCCATCTTCTTTATGGTCAATTGGATTCATCTTTCTTTTTACAATCGGAGGATTAACAGGAGTTGTCTTAGCTAACTCATCTATTGATATTATCCTACATGACACTTATTATGTTGTAGCACATTTTCACTATGTCCTATCAATAGGGGCAGTATTTGCAATTCTTGCTGGAATTGTTCAATGATTCCCGCTATTCACAGGTCTTACTCTAAATTCTAAATTTCTTAAAGTTCAATTTTCTGTTATATTTATTGGGGTAAACTTAACCTTTTTTCCTCAACATTTTTTAGGATTAAGAGGAATACCCCGTCGTTATTCTGATTACCCAGATTGTTTTACAATATGAAATATTGTATCCTCAATTGGTAGATTAATTTCTTTAATTAGAGTTTTTTATTTTATTTTTATTTTATGAGAAGCTTTCTCAGTTCAACGAATAAGCCTATCCTCATTTAGTCTATCAACCTCAATTGAATGACTCCAATTTTTCCCTCCTGCCAATCATAGTTATCGCGAAATCCCAATAGTAACTAATTTCTAATATGGCAGAATAGTGCACTGGATTTAAGTCCCAAATATAAAGTTTAAACTTTTTTTAGAAATTACAACATGAAAAACTATTTATCTTCAAGATAGGGCATCCCCATTAATAGAACAACTAATATTCTTCCACGATCATACCATAACAATTTTAATTATTATCACTATCTTAGTCGGACAAATACTTATTTCAATATTATTCAATAAATATACTCATCGATACTTATTAGAAGGTCAACTTATTGAAATAATTTGAACTATTCTTCCAGCCTTTATTCTAATTCTAATTGCACTCCCATCCTTACGACTTTTATATATTTTAGACGAAAATAATAATCCAATAATTACTGTAAAAGCAATTGGTCACCAATGATACTGATCATATGAATTCTCAGACTATAAAAAATTAGAATTTAATTCCTACATAATTCCAACTAATGAACTTGAAAGTTTTAATTTTCGATTATTAGATGTTGATAATCGATTAGTAATCCCGTTTAATACTCAAATCCGAATTATTGTCTCATCTACTGATGTTATCCATTCCTGAGCAATTCCTTCTTTAGGCGTAAAAATTGATGCAACTCCCGGACGACTTAATCAATCAAATTTTAATATTAATCGATCAGGTTTATTATTTGGTCAATGCTCTGAAATTTGTGGTACAAACCATAGCTTCATACCAATCGTTATTGAAAGAATTCCCCTCCAATACTTTTTAGATTGAATTAATTCATCAAACAACTACATTAGATAGCTGAAATGCCAGCATTGGTCTCTTAAACCATCTTATAGTAAATTAGCACTTACTTCTAATGAATTTATATTTAAAAATTTAGTTAAAACTATAACGTTAGCTTGTCAAGCTAAAATTATTCTAAATAATAATTTTTAATTCCACAAATAGCTCCATTAAACTGATTATCCCTATATATATTTTTCTTTATCATTTTTATCACTAACTTAATCCTAAATTATTACATATTTCTTTATACTCCCCCCAAAATTAAAAATTATTATAAAAAAAAAATAATATACTGAAAATGATAACTAACCTTTTTTCCTCTTTTGACCCATCGAGAAACACTTTACTTTCTTTAAATTGAATAAGAGCTTTAATTATATTTATTGTTATTCCTCCAATATTCTGATTTATTCCTTCCCGATTAAATATACTTTGAATCTCAATTATCCTTCTTCTTCATAATGAATTAAAAATCTTAATTAAATATAAAGCCTTCAAAGGAAGAACTATTTTCTTTTCTAGACTTTTTACCTTTATTTTACTCAATAATTTTTTAGGACTATTTCCATATATTTTTACTTGCTCAAGACACTTAAATTTCACTTTAACTTTAAGTTTACCTTTATGAATAAGATTCATAATCTATGGATGAACTAAAAATTACACCTTCATATTTGCCCATCTAGTTCCTCAAGGAGCTCCTAATACTTTATTACCATTCCTAGTAATCATTGAATCTATCAGTAATTTTATTCGACCAAGAACTTTAGCAATTCGATTAACTGCTAATATAATTGCTGGTCATTTACTAGTCACTCTTATAGGAAATTCAGGATCTATAATTCCTCCTAGACTATTAATAATTTTAATTATTGCCCAAATCTTTCTCTTAACTTTAGAATTTGCAGTAGCTATTATTCAATCTTACGTATTTTCAATTTTAACCACACTTTACTCCGGAGAAATTAACTAATGAAATTAACAAAAAATCATCCCTATCATTTAGTGGACCCTAGCCCTTGACCTCTCTTAGGTTCATTAAGAACCTTTTCTTTTATAATAGGATTAATCAAATGATTCCACTTACATGAAACAAACTTATTATTCTTTAGTTTATTTACTAATTCCCTAATCATATTTTTATGATGACGAGATATTATCCGAGAAAGAACCTTTCAAGGCCACCATACCTTAAAAGTAACATTAGGACTACGTTGAGGAATAATTTTATTTATTACCTCAGAAGTATTCTTTTTTCTAGCCTTTTTCTGAGCATTTTTCCATGCTAGTCTAACTCCTAGAATTGAACTAGGAATAAACTGACCTCCTAAGGGAATTAAACCTTTTAATCCTTTAGAAATTCCTTTACTAAATACATTAACTCTTTTAACTTCAGGATTAACAGTTACTTGAGCCCATCATAGAATTATAGAAAATGACTATATCCTATCCCTTCAAGGACTAACATTAACAGTAATTCTTGGATTTTATTTTACTCTCTTACAAGCTTTAGAATATATAGAAGCACCATTTACTATCGCAGATAGAGTTTACGGATCTACTTTCTTTATAACAACTGGATTACATGGTCTTCATGTAATTATTGGATCAGTTTTTTTACTAGTTTGTTTAATTCGACTATTTTATAATCATTTTTCATGTACCCACCACTTTGGATTCGAAGCAGCCGCATGATACTGACATTTTGTTGATGTTGTTTGACTATTTCTTTATATTTTTATTTACTGATGAGGTAGTTAAATCCCACTTATATTTATATAGTATAATAATTATATTTGACTTCCAATCAAAATATCTAGATCTCTAGTATAAATAATTAAAATCATTCTTTATCAAAGATTCATCATTATTTTTATTTTAATAATAATAATTATTGCACTAAATTTTCTATCAAAAAAAACATTCCAGGATCGTGAAAAAAATAGACCATTCGAATGCGGATTTGACCCTAAAAATTCAGCTCGTTTACCCTTTTCTTTACAATTTTTTTTAATTGCAGTAATTTTTGTTATTTTCGATGTAGAACTAACTCTTCTTCTACCAATTATTATTATTATAAAAATTTCTAATATTATAAATATAACAATTACCATTAATTTCTTTATTCTACTCTTATTATTTGGCTTGTACCATGAACAAAACCAAGGCTCTTTAAATTGAGTAAAATAAGGATAAAAGTTAAAACTTAACATTTAAGTTGCATTTAAAAAATATTGATAACTCAATTTATCTTAAAGTAAGAAGCGAAAATTTCGCATTTAATTTCGACTTAAAAATTTGATATATATTATCCTTACTTTTAATTGAAACCAAAATAGAGGTATATCACTGTTAATGATAAAATTGAATTTTTTCCAATTAAAGAATTAAGATACCCAAGAAAAAGCTTCTAACTTTAATCTTAAGCGGTGTAACTCCGTTAATTCAATTTTCATAGTTTAAAAAAAACCTTACATTTTCATTGTAAAATTAGAATATTTCTTGAAAATATCTAAAAATATAAAATTACCTTAGCATCTTCAATGCTATGCTCTAAATATAAGCTATTTAAATAAAAAATTAATAAAATTAATAAAATAAAAATAAATACAAATAAAAAAAATAATTTTAAATGATTACATAAAAATAATTGAAAAAGTTTAGAGAATTTCTTTATTAATTCAAATAAATTCTTTCTCCCATAATATTCTATCCATCCATGATCAAATTTTTTATTATACATTTTTCTTAAACGTAAAAAATACGAATTTAAACCAAATGTAGCTAAAATAGGCATATTTAATAAATTAACCAAATAATTTCTTAATTTATAGAATTTTATACTCTTTTGCATATAAGTATGTTTTATGCAAGATAACTCATATCCAAAATATACCCCAAATCCAATTATAGAAAAAGTTATAAGTTTCATAAAAAAAGGTAACGTTAAAAATAAAGGCCTAGGAAATAATAATCATATTAACACACTTCCTTTCACAATAACTAAAAAAACTAAACCAATTATACCCTTTAATATAATTTTATTATTATTATCTCTTAAATATATTAACCTAAAATAATTTACCTCTTTCAGATTAAGAAAATATGAAACTCGTATTCTATAAGATACAGTTAATCCAACAGAAATATAAAATAATAGATAAATAGAAAACCCACATCCATCTGTAGACAAAAACTCAGCAATTAAATCTTTAGAATAAAACCCAGATAAAAAAGGTAATCCACATAAAGCAAAATTCCTAATATTAAAACAAGCACAAGTTAAAGGTATAAAATAAATAACCCCACCTATACACCGAATATCTTGGCAATTACCTAAATTATGGATAATAGCCCCAGCACATATAAATAATAAAGCCTTAAAAAATGCATGTATTAATAAATGAAAAAAAACAAGATCAATTTCACCTAAACCTAAAATAGTAATTATTATTCCTAATTGACTTAAAGTAGATAAAGCAATAATTTTTTTCAAATCATATTCTAAATTAGCCGCGATTCCTGCTACATATATTGTTATTAAAGAAACTAACAAAAGAAAATAATATATATTACAAGAAAATATAGGCCTAAAACGAATTAACAAATACACTCCCGCCGTTACTAAAGTAGAAGAATGTACTAAAGAAGAAACAGGTGTAGGAGCAGCTATAGCTGCAGGAAGCCAAGAAGAAAAAGGAATTTGAGCCCTTTTTGTCATAGAAGCTAAAATAATAAAAAATCTAACAATTATTATTAATTCTTCATTTTTTATAATCTCTAAATATCTCGAAAAAGTTCATCTTCTAAAATTTATTAAAAAAGCAATTGCCACTAAAATAGCAGCATCCCCAATTCGATTAGTCAAAGCTGTCAATATTCTTGCATTATATGATTTAACATTTTGATAATAATTAACTAACCCGAAAGAAACCAAACTAAGCCCATCTCATCCTAATAAAATTGATACTAAATTTGGACTCAGAATTATAAGTATTATAGAAAATACAAATAAAACTATTAATCAAATAAAACGTTTCAATTTTTTATCTCCATATATATATTCATCACTATATTTAATAACTAAAGAAGAAATAAAAAAAACAAAACTCATAAAAATTAAAGATACTCAATCCAATAAAAAAATAAATACAATAGAAGAAGAATTCAAAGATAAAATCTCATATTCAAAATAAAATTCTACATTAAAATTTAAAAAATATAACCTTAATAAATACAGTCTATTAGAAAATAATATGAATACCATAAATTGAATATTACATCTTAAAATTATTTAAGATAAAATTATTATTTCTTTAATTCCACAAATTAATATTTTTAATAAACTACTTAAATAAATTCATAAAGAAATAATTTCTCTTTTTAAAATTAGTATATTTAATGGAACTCAATGCAAAAATACAAGTAAATACTCTCGTAAAGTGATCTGATTAAAAGAATAAAGACCCGAATAAAATTTACCATGTTGAGTATAAATATACAAAAATAAAGAATAAGAAGCTCTGAAAAAAACTAGAAAAAACAAAACAAACGCAGTATATTTACTAAATAAAATTAATGAATTAATTAATATAATTTCCCCTAATAAATTTAATGATGGAGGAGCAGCTATATTAGAAGAACATAATAAAAATCATCATAAAGATATTCTTGGTATAATATTTATTAACCCCTTATTCAAATAAATTCTTCGACTATGAGTTCGTTCATACGAAATATTAGCTAAACAAAATAAACCTGATGAACATAATCCATGAGCCAATATTAGTACTAATGCCCCTCAAACTCCCCATAAATTTAAAGTTATAATCCCACTTAAAGCTAATCCCATATGAGAAACTGAAGAATAAGCAATTAAACTTTTAATATCACTTTGTCGAATACATATTAAAGAAACAATTAAACCTCCAGTTAAAGAAATAGTAATAATAATAATATTAATTTTTATACCAATTTCTAAAAATAATTTTATTACCCGCAATAATCCATATCCTCCTAATTTCAACATAACTCCTGCTAAAATTATTGATCCAGAAATAGAAGCCTCAACATGAGCCTTAGGTAATCATAAATGAACAAAAAATATAGGAATTTTAACTAAAAAAACCATATTCACACAAAAATATAATATTAAATTATTCACAGAAAAAAAAAAAAAAAAATCCAAAGTATGAAATACACTATATAAATAAAATAAAGCTACTATCATAGGAAGAGATGCTAACAAAGTATAAAATAATAAATATATCCCAGCTAAAATACGCTCAGGCTGAGTACCCCATCCAATAATTAAAAATAAAGTAGGAATTAATCTAACTTCAAAAAATAAATAAAAAATAAATATATTTATTGAACTAAATGTAAAAAATAATCTTAATATTAAAATAATAATTATCAATAAAAATAATTCTCAATAATAATTTTTTTTAAATAAAATTTCTCTAGCTAAAATTATTAATGAACAAATTCAAAACCTTAATATAATCAAAGAAAAAGATAAAATATCCACTCCAAAAAAATATGATACCGAAGAAAAAAATGTGAATAGTCTCATTTTTATCATAAAAATTAATCTTATAAAAAAAAATAAAACCAACAAAAATCAAAATTGAGAGAAAAAAACTAAAGGAATCATAAAAATTAAACCAAAAATTATTATTATCATAAATTATCAAATAATAGAATTATATCTCTACCGTGAGTACGAATCATTAGTACTAACAAAGAAAGTCCTAAAGCTCTCTCACAAACTCTTATAGTCAAAAAAAATATTGAAAGAAAATACTCAAAAAAAAATTGGGTTAAATAAAATATTAATAATCTATACAACGACAAAACTACTGATTCTAAACTTAATAATATTAATAATAAATGTTTATATTTAGATACATAAATAAAAAGTCTAGAAAGAAAAAGACTAACTAAAGAATAAGAATAGTAATACACTAGCATTTTTGTTTTAATAATTTAATAAAAATACTGGTCTTGTAAACCAGAAATAAGATCTTACTTTTAAAACTTCAGGAAAAAAGATTCCTCTTTAACTTTAATCTCCAAAATTAATATTTTTAAAACTATTTCCTGATATTTTTATTTATATATTTACTCTAAATTGAATTTTTTCTATAATTTTCTTATTTTTAAATCACCCACTATCATTAGGATGTGTTTTATTAATCCAAACAATCTTAGTTTCTCTTTATTCCGGTCTATTATATCTAAATTTTTGATTTAGGTATATCTTATTTCTAGTTATAATTAGAGGCATACTTGTTATATTTATTTATATAACTAGAATTGCTTCAAATGAAAAATTTGCATTACCAAAAAAAATAACGATTTATTGTTTATTAAGATTAATCATTATAATCATATTATTTTGCTTTAGAGATAACTACTGTTCAAATCTAATCACAGTAAATTTTATCAATCTAAATCAATCTATTACACCTTTAGACAACTCTTCTTTAAGAAAATTCTTTAATTATCCTAATATACAAATAATAATTATCTTAATAATTTACTTACTAATTACTTTAATTGCAGTTGTGAAAATTGTAGGACAAAATTTTGGTACTTTACGTCAAAAATAAATGATAAAAACTATTAAAATAAATCCTTTAATTAAAATATTCACTTCTGCCTTAATGTATCTTCCTTCTCCTACTAATATTTCTTCAATATGGAACTTTGGTAGTTTACTAGGATTATGCTTAATAATCCAAATTTTAACTGGAATTATACTAGCTATACATTATTGCCCAAATGTCGAAATAGCATTTAATAGAATTGCTCATATTTGCCGAGATGTAAACTATGGATGACTCCTTCGAACTTTACATGCAAATGGAGCCTCATTCTTTTTTATTTGCTTATACACTCATATTGGTCGAGGATTATACTATAGATCTTATTATTTAATTGAAACATGAATATCGGGAGTAACTATTTTTTTTATAGTAATAGCAACAGCTTTTTTAGGGTATGTTTTACCTTGGGGTCAAATATCTTTTTGAGGGGCTACAGTTATCACAAATCTTGTATCTGCAATTCCTTATTTAGGAATCTCTATTGTACAATGAATCTGAGGAGGTTTTGCTGTTAATAATGCTACTCTAACTCGATTTTTTACATTACATTTTTTATTTCCATTTATTATTAGAGCCTTAGTAATAGCCCATCTTCTTTTTCTTCATCAGACCGGTTCAAGAAACCCTATAGGAACAAATAGAAATATAGATAAAATATTCTTTCACCCATATTTTACCTATAAAGATTTAATCGGATTTTTGTTATTGACAATATCTTTAACTACCCTAACTCTACAAAATCCTTATCTTTTAGGAGACCCTGATAATTTTACCCCAGCTAATCCATTAGTAACTCCCATTCATATCCAACCAGAATGATATTTCTTATTTGCTTACGCAATTTTACGATCAATCCCTAATAAACTAGGTGGTGTAGCAGCCCTAGTATTTTCAATTAGTATTCTTTATACCTCACCTTTCACTAACAAAAAAAAATTCCAAAGAACCCAATTTTACCCACTAAATAAACTTTTATTTTGAACCTTATTATCAATTATTATTTTACTTACATGAATTGGAGCCCGACCCGTAGAAGATCCCTATATTATTGTTGGACAAACACTAACTATTTCATACTTTAGTTACTTTGTTATTAATCCAGTAACAGCTAAATTATGAGACTACATTATTTTTTATAAATAAATAAATTAGTTGATGAACTTGTACAAGTATTTATTTTGAAAGTAAAAAAAAGAAACTTAGAATTTCTATTAACTTATGGTACTAAAAATAATTAACTAAATTAAAAAGACTATTACTACTACTATCAAAGAATAATAGAATATCTATATATTTAAAACTGTAAATAAATAACTTTTTCAAGCTAAATACATTAATTTATCATACCGATACCATAGCAGAATTCAAAAGAATTATTCGTTTAAAAATATCGTTACTAATTTAAAAAAAATTAGAATTTCTATTAACTTATGGTACTAAAAATAGTTAACTAAATTAAAAAGACTGTTACCACTAATCTCAAAGAATAATAAAATATCAATATATTTAAAGCTACAGGTAAATAACTTTTTCAAGCTAAATACATTAGTTTATCATATCGATACCGTGGCAAAGTTCCTCGAACTCATACCCACAAAAAAGATATTGTTACTAATTTAAAGAAAAAAGAAACTTTTCATAAAATGCCCCCACAAAATAACACAACACAAACTATCCTTATAAATAAAATTCTTGCATACTCAGCTAAAAAAATTATCGCAAACCTTCCAGATCTATATTCTACATTAAACCCTGACACAAGCTCTGACTCCCCTTCGGCAAAATCAAATGGAGACCGATTTGTCTCAGCTAAAGAAGAAATAAATCATATTAATCTTAAAGGTAACATTAAAGCTAAAAACCACACATTTTCCTGATATTTTATTAAATCAATCATATTAAATCTTAAAATTAAAATTAAAAATGATAGTAAAATTAATACTATTCTAACTTCATAGGAGATTATTTGAGCTACTGATCGTAATCTTCCTAATATAGCATAATTAGAATTAGAAGATCACCCTGCTAATATAATAGTATAAACTCTTAATCTTGAAATTCTTAAAAAAAATAATATAGATAAATCAAAATTTAAATTAACGGAAAAAAAAGGAGTACACATTCACAATAATAATGATAAAAATAAATTTATAATAGGAGAAATATAATACAATCTAAAATTAGATATATAAGGGAAAGTTTGTTCTTTAGAAAATAATTTGATAGCATCACTAAAAGGTTGTAATAGTCCTATATAACCAACTTTACTAGGACCTTTACGAATATGGATATATCCTAATACCTTTCGTTCTATTAAAGTTAAAAAAGCTACCCCTACTAAAATCCTAATAATTAAAATTAGTCTAGAAACTAATATCAAAAATAAATCCTTAGATGCCAATATCATTTGTAAATTAATCTACTTAAATAAATTCTAAATTTATTGCACTATTCTGCCAAAATAACTAATAATATTCTACAAATAAATTTTAAATCAAATATTTGGTCCTCTCGTACTAAAATATTTTATTTTTATAAAGATAGAAACCAACCTGGCTCACGCCGGTTTAAACTCAGATCATGTAAAATATCAAAGGTCGAACAGACCTAATTTTTTAGCCTCTACACCAAAATTATATTTTAATCCAACATCGAGGTCGCAAACTCTTTTTTCGATTTGAACTCTCAAAAAAAATTACGCTGTTATCCCTAAGGTAATTTAATCTTTTAATCTTTAAATAAGGATCAAATAATCATAAATCAATGTATTGATACAAAAAAAGTTAATCAAATTTTTCAATCACCCCAACTAAATACTTTTTTAATAAAAAAATTAAAATACTAAAACCTTAGTATTAAAAAAATATAAAATTCTATAGGGTCTTCTCGTCTTTTATATAAATTTAAGCTTTTTAACTTAAAAATAAAATTCTAATAAATTTTAATAGAGACAGTTATTTTCTCATCCAACCCTTCATTCCAGCTTTCAATTAAAAAACTAATGATTATGCTACCTTTGCACAGTCAGGATACTGCGGCCATTTAATTAATTTAATCATTGGGCAGGCCAGACCTTAAATTATAATCAAAAGGCCATGTTTTTAATAAACAGGTGAAAAATATTTTTGCCGAGTTCCTTTACTAAACCTTAAATTAATAAATATATTTTACATAAAATTATACTAATTCTATCATTATTACTAAATTTTAATTATTCAAATTTATATTTTAATAAACTATATAAATTCATATAAAAATCTTATTTTAAATATAGATAGTTATAATACACTAAAAAAAGATAGAAACTAACAATCCTACTTACTATATTTTTATAATATATAAATTATATTAATTTATCTTAAAGCTCATCCCTTAAGATATAAAATTTTACTACTATCAAATTAAAGATTTAATTTAATAATAAAATAAAAATAAAATTAAATTTTTTTCTTAAAAAACTAGATATATTTAAAATCGAATAGCATTTCACTTCTATAATTATATTATAAATATTTATTCCACAATAAAATTTATATAATTATAGCTCTTTTAAATTCGAGAAAATTTAATTATAAAATTTTTAATTAATAAACCCTGATACACAAGGTACAAAAAATAAATTTTTCTTATTAATAAATATAAAATTTCTTTCTCAATACTATTAATCTATAATTAATTTCATTAGTTCTTAGGTATTACTAAAAAAAAAAAATATTTTTTTTAAATAAAATTTTAAAATAAAATTTTTAATAACCAGTTAATTTCAAGCTATATTAAATCCTTAATATTCCTTTTTAATGTAACTAAAATGCTATCAAAAGCTTTAACTTGATCTTTCTAGAAACACTTTCCAGTACATCTACTATGTTACGACTTATTCCATTTTAAAATGAAAGCGACGGGCGATGTGTACATATCTTAGAGCTAGAATCATCTTATATATTTTTATAAAATTACTTTCAAATCCACCTTTAAAAATTTATTACAAAATTTTTTCCGTTTAAATAAATTTATTGTAACCCATCTCTTCTCATTTATAAACTACACCTTGATCTGATTTCTTTTAAATAAAACTATTGAAAATTAACTTTCTGTAAAAATATTCAAACTACGACGATATGCAAATTAAAAAAATAAGTAAATAAAATCGTGGACTATCAATTATAGGACAGGTTCCTCTGAATAGACTAAAATACCGCCAAATTTTTTAATTTTCAAGATCTTAACTAATACTAATTTGGTAAAAAATTTACATTTTATATAATAGGGTATCTAATCCTAGTTTATAGAAAAATTTCTTAGTCTCAATAATAATTTCAAATTTATAAAAATTTAAAATTTCACCTAATAAATTTTACTATATATTCTAGAAAATAATTTACTACTGCCAAATTTTTATTATTGTATAATCTGTTTAACCGCAACTGCTGGCACAAATTTTGTTTATACTAAAAACATTTACTATTTCTTAATTTCTTAAATAAATAATATTTTTTACTGCGAATTGTCTGCTTAAAAATTTTATTTATAAATTTTATAGACTCATACTAAAATTTGCATTTAAAGTAAATTTGTATAATAAAATAAAGCTAAAAAAACTTTTAGAACCTCCCGTAAACATGCAAACAATAAAAAAAAGAATGCTCCCCCCTAAAAAACAGCTAACCACATTTAGCAATTTGACAATTTTTATACAAAGCTAAAATATTAACTCGAAACAAAATCCTTAAAATTTTACTAGTTAAATTTTCTTATATTATTAAACCCCAACTCGAAAAATTATAATATTTTTAACTTCCATATTAACATATTATATTAATGAATTCCCCTAAAATATTAATATAAATTAACAGCGATCAAATTACAATAATTTAAATTTATATTCCCCAAAGCTTAAACCCCAACTCCGAAAAACAGCTATCCCCCTAGCTGTCTCATGTACGAAAATATACTAATTTAAATTTACTCCGAAAAACAGCTATCCCCCTAGCTGTCTTATTATATAATTTTTTTAATAAATTTTTAATAAAAACAGCTATCCATATAAACACATCAGTACGAAAATCCTAATTCATATTTAATAAAAATAATTTAATTAAATTATAATTTCTAAACTATCCTAAATCCACGTTCATCAAAGGTAGTTTTTTTTTTTTTTCGTAAATTTGTAATTTTCAATAACATAGAAAAATAAATTGTATATATATTAATAATACATAAATTATTTATATTCTATAAAATTTACTTCACAGTAATAAAAGGGTACCTATAATTTTTTTAAATAAATTTTACAATTATATACATATAACTACGGGATAGTAAAGGTTATTGATATTAAATTGTTATATATATATAAAATATTTAAATAATTTAAATAAAGCATTTATTTAAATGTATATATATATATATATAATAAAATAAATAATTACAAATTACCTTTATTAATTAATACTATTATAAATTTCTATTATCAATTTTAAAATTTTAAATTTATTTAAAATATTTTATTTATTAATTATTTCTATATTATTATATTCAAAGTAAAATATTCTTATATTAATATAAATATTAATAAACTTTTTTATAAATATTAGTTAATTAATTATTGATACAATTTTTATTTTGGAAAAATAAAATAAACTTATATATTAAATAAACCCCCCCCCTGTTCACTCCAGATTTGAAAATAAAGGGATTTAGTCTAGATAACCGAAAATAAAAAACTTCAATAATTAACATTTGTGATATAACCCGTGTTTTAAACCAATAAAACTATCAATTTTTCACAAAAATGCATTTTAAATACATATTTTTTTAT